CAAGTCCGAACTAATTGAATACTTGTGTCCCAAATTTCAAGAATTGGGTCGTAATAAAGGATATAATTGACAACTCGAAGTTGGAGATTATCACTTTCCTGCAAGAGATCCGGCGGGAAAAGTTTTCCTAAATTTATACCATCCGTTTTTTTATATGGGACTACAGGTTGAACCAAAACAAAATACTTTTTTTCATACCTGGAAAGTTTCATTCGTTGGATATAGAGCCAATTTGTCAATTTTTTGTATTCTTTTGAATTTTGTTTTCCCCCTCCTGGTGGTATCAATCGGAATGCCTTATTTGTCTTTCCAGGAAAATGGATATCTCCAGAAAAGATTATCAGTTTAATTTTTTCTGCTTTTTTCTTCACTCGGACCAATCCGCCTACCCGACTTCTTCTATTTAAAGTGATTTGTGTATCTACCCCAATAATACTATTGTGCCGTACCATTATGGAAGAAGATTCGGCCAAAATGTGGACTTCCACGGGAATAAAAAAAAATGGATTTACTTCCATTTGGTATTTTGGCCAAAATACCTTGACTCCTCGATACTCAATCAAATCCTCTTCATTGATGATTGAATTCAGTTCTCTAGTCTCATATTTAGTAAGTCCCGAGCTCTTTCTTATATATCGAGGATCATCGAAATAAGCAAGAATACTATTTATACGGAGAATACCATTTCTGGGGATTTCAATTGAGATACCTGAAGAAGGTATTCGTTGGTTCTCGCCTTCTTGAATCGATTCGAGTGGGATGATGAATCTATTTCTTCGCCTCTTTGCCAATAAATCAGAATTCCCGTCGAGAATGGCCGGATATCTGAGATTACAACGACCAGTACATGTGATTCGATTAAGTTCTGAATAATCAGGAATGCTATCTCCTTTTTTATTTTTACTAGAAAAATACGAACTAAAAAATTTGTGTCTCGCTTGATTATTAGTTACTAAGGGGTTAGAAATATATCTTCGCTTGACAGAAAGAGAATAAGCGTTCATTTGATCTTGATCCTTGTGGATCGAACAGGGGCCTAGACTGGATCTCCAGGGCTCCCCTAATAATATCCATAAATGACTTGTTTTTGGTAAGAGATGGATATTACCATATGTAAATTCAGGTGCATGGTACACATCGGTATTCCAGTGCATTTCGCCCTCTGAGTCAGAATAAATATGTTTTCGAACCTTCTCTTTCAAATTCAAAGTGGATGTTCTCGCGCGAATCTCAGCAATCACTTGTTCTGATTCTACATATTGATCGTTTTGAACTAAAAGAAAACTTTTGGGCGGAATATACACATTGTGTATAATATCTTCACTCTCAATAGTTACATACAAGTCTCTAGAACATAGAAAAGCAGGATGCCCATGACGTGTACGTGTCGGATGAACCAAATCCTCATTGAATTTTATTTTTCCATTAGAAGGGGCTCGCACATGTTCTGCAGTACCCCCTGTGAATACTCCGCCGGTATGAAAAGTTCTTAATGTTAATTGAGTGCCCGGTTCTCCAATAGATTGACCTGCAATAATACCTACAGCTTCTCCCAATTGGACCAGGTCGTCATGAGCTGGACTCCGGCCATAACATAATTGACAAATCCAAGATGGGCTCCTACAAGTAAAGGGGGTTCGAATAGAGATTGGTTGTGCTCTAAAAGTTATGAATCTATTGACAAGTCCAACCCCAATATCTTGATTTCTAGTAGCAATGCATCGCGAACCTATATATATATCATCTGCTAATACACGCCCAATTAATGTTTGGATAAAAATCCTGTCCGTCATCATCCCATTTCGAGGACTTACAGAAATACCTCGAACGGTGCCACAATCTGTTCGACGTACAACAATGTGTTGAACTACTTCAACAAGTCTGCGCGTAAGATATCCTGCATCTGATGTTCGGATAGCGGTATCCACAACTCCTTTACGGGCTCCGTAACAAGAAATAATATATTCTGTTAAAGAGAGTCCTTCGCGTAAATTGCTTTGAATGGGTAAATCAATCATTTGCCCTTGGGGATCCGACATTAATCCTCTCATACCTACTAATTGATGTACCTGAGATGCATTTCCTCTGGCTCCCGAAAAAGACATTATATGGACTGGATTAAAAGGATCGGTCATCCGAAAATTAGGAGTCATTTCTTGTCGCAAATATTCACTTGTGGCATACCATATCTCGATCGATTGACGTAATTTTTCTACCGCGTGTACATTCCCATAATGATGGTGTTTTTCCAAAATAAAACTTTGTTGTTCAGCGTCTTGAACTAGCCATCTTTTAGAAGGTATTGTTAAAAGATCATCAATTCCTAATGAAATGGATGCGGTGGTAGCTTCTCGGAAACCCAGAGTCTTTACTTCATCCAGGATATGTGATGTATATCCTATTCCATAGTGATCAATAAATCGACTAATAAGTCGTTTCATGGCAGTTCCGTCTATCATTTTATTGTAAAAGACATGAGTGGCCCGTTGTGCCATCAGTACCTCCATATTGCGCTGAGTAGAATTTGACAATGGGTTTGAGTCAGTGATTGGAAAACTTCCTTTTCTAGATCTTGATTCGCGTAGAAATTCCGCAATTATAGTCCTAGTTAAACCGGCGAGACTCGCATTCCCGCTGGTAGCCTAGAATTACAAAAGCCCTGCCAAAACCCCTGTACGGCTTCGTCTATTCCTCGATAAAGAGAAATATGACCAAGAGTGGTTCGAATATATATATAAAGAATTTCTTTTTTTATACTTCTTACTATTAGATAGTGTCCATAAATCTCATAATAGGTCCCCAAAGATTCATAGTGAATTTCGATGGGAGCTCCTCTTGCAGCAATAACGCGTTGATCTAGTCGCCACCGGAACCACAAAGGACTACCTAAATTGATTCGTTTTTGCCAATAAGCTCCAATTACATCATAGGTATTACAAAAAAAGGGTTCTTTTTTTTTTGTATACTTATAGTTATTATCTTCATTTTGATAGTTTCTACGATTACATGGATTATACCTATTTACACAAATACCCCGACGATTTCCGCTCGTTAAGACATAGAGTCCACTAAGCATATCTTGAGTTGGTGCGGAAATGGGGTCTCCAATAGTTGGAGACAAAAGATTCATATTAGAAAACATAAGTAAACGTGCCTCTGATTGAGCCTCCGCAGATAAAGGCACATGAACAGCCATTTGATCCCCGTCAAAGTCTGCATTGAAGCCCTTACAAACTAATGGATGTAAACAAATAGCACGTCCTTCCACTAAAACGGGTAGGAATGCCTGTATGCCTAATCTATGCAGAGTAGGTGCTCTATTCAGCAATACAGGATGGTCATCCAGAATTCTCTGAAGTATTTCCCATACAATCGGTTTTTTTTTCCGAATTTGACTCTTAGCAACTCCTATGTTCGAAGCAAGATGTTTTCTAATTAGGTCACGAATTACAAATGCCTGGAAAAGTTCTATTGCTATTTCGCGAGGCAATCCACATCTATGTAATGCAAGTGAAGGGCCCACGACAATCACTGACCGCCCTGAATAATCGACCCGTTTACCAAGCAGAGTCTCGCGAACTCTTCCTTCTTTCCCTTCAATTACATCTGAAAGCGACTTGTAAACTCTATTATGATCATCCCTCATTGGTTGTCCGCAGATTCCATTATCAAGAAGTGCATCCACAGCTTCTTGTAACAATTTTTCCTGAGATATTATTAATTCTTCTGGCGTAGCTATACTTGTTGTTAATAGATCTGTAAGAGTATTATTCCGATAGATAATTCTTCTATAGATTTCATTAATATCCGAGGTCACTAGTTTATCCTCATCTATATGATAGATTGGTCTCAACTCAGGAGGAAGAACTGGTAATAGACACAAAACCATCCATTTTGGTTCTATATTTGTTCGAATAAAATGCTTAGCCAATTCCATGCGTCTAAGCAAAAAATCTTTTCTTCTTCCAACTTTTCGATCTTCCCATTCATTCCCTGTGGGTTCCTCTTCCTCCAATTCTTTCCATTCTACCAATGAATAATCCATAATAATTCGTAAATCTAGATTGGCTAATTGTTGTCTGATAGAACTGCCCCCGGTAGACATCTCTCGATTTCGAAATGTATCGAAGCTCCGGGTAGTAAAAAAAATTGGGATCTTGTATTTCCAGGGTTGGATTTCATATCCCAATAAACCTCGTAATCGTAAAAAAGTGGGTTTTTTATCTATGGGCCTAGCAAAATAAAAATTGGGATAGGATCTCCCCCCCTCAAAATCGGACGTGAAAGTTTCCTTTCATCCGGCTCAAGTAGGTACACCAAATAAAGAAAAAGAAAGGAGTTCCCGCTTTCAAATTCTAGAAAACTCCAAAAAGATCTACTCCTTACTCAAGTTTCCAGTGAAGACCAAGCAAAACTTCATTGATTCCGTCTTCCTTATTATTTTTATTTAGATTTTCTGAATCAATTATGACATAAATGAAATGTGAAATTCTTGAGTAGTCTACTTCCCCTCGAATGATGAATCCCGTAATTCTTAATTAAAGAGAGTACCTTGGAATTCATAAGGAATTTACTTGTCTATGTACTGTTCCATTCGATCTTTTAGGTCCCGACTTCACCTCGACGGTTAGGCCACGATGCCCTTAAAGTCTATATGCGATAGATAGACTCTTGTAACCATGACATCTTTTCTATTTGCTTACTTGAACATAATTTCTTTCTAAAAAAAAGGAACTGCTTAATTGCACAAAAGAAAAAGTCTTTTTTTTACGAGGTATAACTAGAAATTCTTATGAAATCGACCATAGATCAATTCCCTTTTTTGGGAGGGTCTTGAATACATCCCTAATTCTGAGCTTCATGTTACTCCTACCAAGAAACATGTCAGGTACAGGGCATCCCGATTGGATTAAATGGGATGACAGTTTCTCATTTCGAATCTGTAAAATCAGAATTTCGATCAAATCACACACCGCAGTATACTAGGTCTTCTAATTCGT